AAGGGTCTTTCTGTATTTTCAGACGAAGAAGAAGGAAGAATAGATTCCGAAAAAGGAACAAAATTTTTAAAATATTTTAAAAATAGAATTGTAACTGATACTAATGGTCAAAAAATTAGCAAAAAATCAATTAGAATAAAAGAAATCAGTAAAAAAGTGTCTCGATGGTTATACAAATTAACCACCGAGTTGGAACAAGAATCAGGAGAAGATGAAGAAAACGGACCATTAGATCATGAAATTCGCTCAAGAAAAGCCAAACGTGTAGTAATTTTTACTGATAACAAGGAACATACTGAGGATACTGATCCTCCTGATCAAGCAGACGAAGTGGCTTTGATACGCTATTCACAACAATCAGATTTTCGGCGAGGCATAATCAAAGGTTCTATACGTGCTCAAAGGCGTAAAATAGTTATTTGGGAACTGTTTCAAGCAAATGTGCATTCCCCTCTTTTTTTGGACAGAATAAAAAAACCCCTTTCTTTTTCTTTTGATATCTCTGGACCAATTAAAGGAATTTTTAAGAATTGGGTAGGGAAAGGGTCAGCATTCAAAATTGTAGAGTATACAGACGAGCAAACAAAAAGAGAAGAAAAAAAAGAGAAGGACAAAAAAGAAGAGAACAAAAGAAAGGAGAGCGGGCGAATAGAGATAGCAGAGGCCTGGGATAGCATTCCATTTGCGCAAGTAATAAGAGGTTCCATGTTAATAACTCAATCTATTTTTAGAAAATCTATTCTATTACCTTCATTGATAATAGCGAAAAATATTGGACGTATGTTACTATTGCAACTTCCTGAATGGTATGAGGATTTACAGGAATGGAATAGGGAGATGCATATTAAATGTACCTATAATGGTGTTCAATTATCCGAAACAGAATTTCCGCAAAATTGGTTGACAGACGGTATTCAGATAAAAATCTTATTTCCTTTCTGTCTGAAACCTTGGCACAGATCTAAACTGCGATTCTCTCATAAAGATCTAATAATGAAAAAGAAAAAAGAAAAAAATGATTTTTGTTTTTTAACAGTTTGGGGAATGGAAACCGAACTTCCTTTTGGTTCTCCCCGAAAACGACCCTCCTTCTTTGAACCCATTTTTAAGGAACTCGAAAAAAAAATTGAAAAATTTAAAAAGAAATATTTTCTACTTCTAAAAATTTTAAAAGGAAAAATAAAATTACTTCGAAAAGTTTCAAAAGAAACAAAAAAATGGGTTATCAAAAGTGTCATTTTTTTTAAAAAAATAAAAAAAGAACTCTTAAAAATAAATCCAATTCTCTTATTTCGATCAAAAGAAGTAGAAGTATATGAATCGAGTGAAACTAAAAAAGAAACAGGTCCCATAATCAGCAATCAGATGATTCACGAATCATTTAGTCAAATTGCATCTCCATGTTGGACAAATTCTTTATTGACAGAAAAAAAAATGAAGGATCTGACTGCTAGAACAAATAGAATTAGAAATCAAATAGAAAGAATTACAAAAGAGAAAAATAAAGTAACTCCAGAAATAAATATTAGTCTTAACAAAACAAGTTATAATGCTAAAAGATTAGAAAAATGGCAAATATTAAAAAGAAGAAATGCTCGATTAATCTGTAAATTACCCCTTTTTATAAAATTATTCATTGAAAGAATATACACAAATATATTTTTATCTATCATTAATATTCCCAGAATGAAGAAAAAATTATTTCTTGAATCAACAAAAAAAATTATGAATAAATCCATTTACAATAATGAAACAAATCAAGAAATAATTAATAAAAAAAATAAAAATCCAATTGAGTTTATTTCGACTATAAAAAAGCCACTTTCTAATATTAGTAAGACAAATTCACATATTTTTTATGACTTATCCTACTTGTCACAAGCATATGTATTTTTCAAATTATCACAAACCCAAGTTATTAACTTGTATAAATTTAAATCTGTTCTTCAATATCAAGGAATCCCTTTTTTTCTTAAGCCTGAAATAAAGGATTCTTTTGAAACACAAGGAATAGTTCATTCTAAATTAAGGGATAACAGACTTCCAAGTTCTAAAATGAATCAATGGAAAAACTGGTTAAGAAGGCATTATCAATACGATTTATCTCGGATCAGATGGTCTAGATTAATACCACAACAATGGCGAAATAGAGTTCATCAACGTCGTATGGTTAAAAGGAAAAATTTAAGCAAATGGAATTCATATGAAAAAGACCAATTAATTGACTACAAAAAACAAAATATTTTTGAAGTCTATTCATTATTGAATCAAAAAGATAATTTTCAAAAATACTATAAATATGATCTTTTATCATATAAATCTTTCAATTATGAAAATAAAAAGGACTCGTTTATTTCTAGATCGCCGTTTCAAGGAAATAAGAACCAAGAGATTTCTTATAATTACAACACATATAAAGACACTTTTTTTGATATGCTGAGGAGTATCCCTATCAATAATTATCTAGGAAAAGGCGATATTCTATATATGGAAAAAACTCCCGATAGAAAATATTTGGATTGGAAAATTCTCAATTTTGATCTTAGACAAAAAGTCGATATTGAGGACTGGATCACGATCGATGCCAATAGTAATCAAAAGACTCAGATTGTTACTAATAATTATCAAATAATTGATAAAAAAAATATTTTTTATCTTATGATTCCAGAAATGAATTCACCAAACTCCCCCAAAGTATTTTTGGATTGGATGGGGATGAATGAAAAAATACTAAAGGGTCCCATATCGAATCTGCAACTTTGGTTCTTCCCAGAATTTTTGTTACTTTATAATGCATATAAAACGAAACCTTGGTTTATACCAAACAAATTACTTCTTTTAAATTTGAATAGTAATGAAAATAGTAATGAAAATCAAAATAAAAAGATTAATAAAAAGAAAAAAGAAAGTTTTTTGATACCATCGAATAAAAAAATAAAGAATCGAAATCAAGAAGAAAAAAAAACCACAAGCCAAGGGGATCTTGGATCCGTTCTTTCAAACCAACAAAAATATATTGAAGAAGATTATGCAAGATCGGACATGAAAAAAGATAAAAAGAAAAAACAATACAAAAGCAACATGGAAGCAGAACTAGATTTGTTCCTGAACCGTTATTTGCTTTTTCAATTGAGATGGGACGATACTTTGAATCAAAGAATGATCAATAATATTAAGGTATATTGCCTCCTGCTTAGACTAATAGATCCAAGAAAAATTTCTATATCCTCGATTCAAAGGGGAGAAATGAGTTTGGATATAATGCTGATTCAGAAGAATTTAACTCTTCCAGAATTGATGAAAAGGGGAATATTGATTATCGAACCCATTCGTCTGTCTGTAAAAAACGACGGACAATTTATTATGTATCAAACCATAGATATTTCGTTGGTTCATAAGAGTAAGCACCAAACTAATCAAAGATACCGAGAACAAAGATATGTTGCTAAGAATAATTTTGATGAATCTATTCCACCACATGAAAGAATAACAGGAAATAGAGACAAAAATCATTTGGATTTGCTTGTTCCTGAAAATATTTTATCGTTTAGGCGTCGTAGAAAATTCAGAATTCTAATTTGTTTCAATTCAAAAAATAGGAATGATGTAGATAAAAATCCTGTATTTTGCAACGAGAAGAATAGCAGCCAAGTTCTAGATGACAGTAATCACCTTGATAGAGAGAAAAATCAATTAATGAAATTTAAGTTCTTTCTTTGGCCTAATTATCGATTAGAAGATTTAGCTTGTATGAATCGCTATTGGTTTGATACCAATAATGGCAGTCGTTTCAGTATGTTAAGGATACATTTGTATCCACGATTGAAAATTCGTTGATAGTACATTTTCCTATATATCCTCTACTATATAGGATATATGAAAGCAAACAAATATACACATCACACGTCCTGTCTTACATTTCATTCGAATATCCAATACTAAATGAATAATGTATCAATTCGATCAAGAAATGAATCAACAGAACCTTCTTCATTTTAGGTCTAAATTCTTCGCTTTTGTGAATACGAAAATGTGCCAATCCTTTTCTATCCCTATCTAAATCCAATTGAAAATTGGATTGATTCATTTGAATTGAAAAAATTAGGAATTCATAAAGAAATTTGGATTAAATTATTGTATATACCACATTCAAATGAATGACATTATTATTACTGATCGGTAAAATCCATATCTGTAAAAAGGGAGAGGGGAAATTTTTTTATGGTAAGAAATTCATTCATTTCGGTTATTTCTCAAAAAGAAAACAAAGAAAACAGAGGGTCTGTTGAATTTCAAGTATTCAGTTTCACCACTAAGATAAGGAGACTTACTTCACATTTGGAATTGCACAAAAAAGACTATTCATCTCAGAGAGGTTTGCGGAAAATTTTGGGAAAACGTCAACGACTACTGGCTTATTTGTCAAAAAAAAATAGAGTACGTTATAAAGAATTAATTGGTCAGTTGGATATTCGAGAGACAAAAACTCGTTAATTTGAAGAGTGATATCATTTGAACTTATTCGTTTCAATTTTGATGAACTTCTTTTTACTTTCAGCAATTCATGGAAGAATGACTCGGTAAAAAACTTATGATTGCACCAACTACAAGAAAAGACCTCATGATAGTCAATATGGGTCCTCACCACCCATCAATGCATGGTGTTCTTCGACTTATTGTTACTCTCGACGGTGAAGATGTTATTGACTGTGAACCAATATTGGGTTATTTACACAGAGGAATGGAGAAAATTGCGGAAAACCGAACAATTATACAATATTTGCCTTATGTAACACGTTGGGATTATTTAGCTACTATGTTCACAGAAGCAATAACCGTAAATGGACCCGAACAACTAGGCAATATTCAAGTACCTAAAAGGGCTAGCTATATCAGAGCCATTATGTTGGAGTTAAGTCGTATAGCTTCCCATTTGTTATGGCTTGGCCCTTTTATGGCAGATATTGGGGCACAGACCCCTTTCTTCTATATTTTTCGAGAACGAGAATTGATATATGACCTATTCGAAGCTGCCACCGGTATGCGAATGATGCATAATTATTTTCGTATCGGAGGAATAGCTGCTGATCTACCTCATGGATGGATAGATAAATGTTTGGATTTTTGCGATTATTTTTTAACAGGGGTTGCTGAATATCAAAAGCTTATTACACGGAATCCTATTTTTTTAGAACGAGTTGAGGGCGTAGGCATTATTGGAGGAGAAGAAGCACTAAATTGGGGTTTATCAGGACCAATGCTACGAGCTTCCGGAATACAATGGGACCTTCGTAAAGTGGATCATTATGAGTGTTACGACGAATTTGATTGGGAGGTTCAATGGCAAAAAGAAGGGGATTCATTAGCTCGTTATTTAGTACGAATCAGTGAAATGACAGAATCCATAAAAATTATCCAACAGGCTCTGGAAGGAATTCCAGGGGGGCCCTTTGAGAATTTAGAATTCCGACGTTTTGATAGAATAAAAGATACTGAATGGAATGATTTTGAATATCGATTTATTAGTAAAAAACCTTCTCCAACTTTTGAATTGTCCAAACAAGAACTTTATGTAAGAGTCGAAGCACCAAAAGGAGAATTGGGGATTTTTCTGATAGGAGATCAGAGTGTTTTTCCTTGGAGATGGAAAATTCGCCCACCGGGTTTTATCAACTTGCAAATTCTTCCTCAGTTAGTTAAAAGAATGAAATTGGCTGATATTATGACGATACTAGGTAGTATAGATATCATTATGGGAGAAGTTGATCGTTGAAATGATAATTGATAATACAACAGAACTACAAGCTATCCATTCTTTTTCCAGATTGGAATTCTTAAAAGAAATCTATGGGATCATATGGTTGCTTGTCCCTATTTTTACTCTTGTATTAGGAATTACACTAGGCGTACTAGTAATTGTTTGGTTAGAAAGAGAAATATCTGCAGGGATACAACAACGTATTGGACCTGAATACGCCGGCCCCTTGGGAATTCTGCAAGCTCTAGCAGATGGCACAAAACTACTTTTCAAAGAGAATCTTTTTCCATCTAGAGGGGATACTCGTTTATTCAGTATCGGACCATCCATAGCAGTCATATCCATTTTACTAAGTTATTCAGTAATTCCTTTTGGTTATCGCCTTATTCTAGCCGATCTTAGTATTGGTGTTTTTTTATGGATCGCTGTTTCAAGTCTTGCTCCCGTTGGACTTCTTATGTCGGGATATGGATCAAATAATAAATATTCCTTTTTAGGTGGTTTAAGAGCTGCTGCTCAATCAATTAGTTATGAAATACCATTAACTCTATGTGTATTATCAATCTCTCTACGTGTGATTCGGTGAGACATAAAATTTCCCCTATTTCTTTTCTTTCTAGTAAGAAAGTTAAATGAGTTGAATATATAATATATTTTTTCTTTTTTTATTCATCATTCGGGTTGATGAACTAAACCAGATAGTTATATGAGTGAAATAAAACGGCTTTTTAATTTGCAGTTAAAGGGATTGAATCTCATTTCCTATGTACAAGAATGAAATGAAAGTAAATATAAGCAGTCGAGACTGTTTACCCCAAGATTGGTTGATTAGTCATCATGGCTTGAAGCGGGTTCAAAAGATCAACTGTATGGAGTTTTTACTATCTATTAACATAGATGTATTACCATAATGGAAGGTTAAGTGGATGGTTAGGAAGACCAAGATACACAAAGGATTAGTAATGGAGATTCTGTAAATTATCCAACAGGATATTTCTGTACCTAAAAGGAATTCAAATTGGGGCTTTAAGTTGGTAGAAACGATTAAGAAGTACTCCCCACGATTTCGATCCAGAGTATGTTCCTATCCACTGATTAAGTAAATAACTATCAAGAACGAAGCAATCTTTTACTTTGGTAATGTCCCCCTTTTCTGAGAAAGGAGAATAGGAACGAAAAAAACTCGAAAGAATAGAATTGCAAAAAAGAGATCTTTTTTTATTCTTTCTTTCCTATATACCTATTTTATTTAGAGAGATAGAATTCTTGTCATAATGCATGAACTAATGCAATGTCTAATTCTTTTTCGTAATGGAAAATGATAGGTTGAAATAGCTATGTGATATTCCTCCAAAAAAAAGTCTTTTTTTTATTCAAGAATAAAGTTATTAATCAACAAAGAAAAATGAAAATTCTTAAAAGATGAGATCAATTCAGAAGCACTTTTTTTTATTAGAAATATATATTTCTAATAAATAGCAGACAGAATTCCATTGGTCTAATTCAAGGCCTTAGGATAAGAGTTTGAATCTCTATCTATCCTATAAACATATCAAGATAAATAATGTCGAAAGGTACTTAGATTTATTTGTGACCTCTGAGGAGCCGTATGAGGTGAAAATCTCATGTACGGTTCTGTAATAGCGATGGGAACAGTGATGTTATCATCGACTATGATTATCTAACAGTTCAAGTACAGTTGATATAGTTGAAGCGCAATCAAAATATGGTTTTTGGGGGTG